GCTGAATTATACCTACTACCTCCACCCCCCCCTTCCCCCCCCAGCACATTTTCTTCTTGCTTTAAGGGTATGTATAATAATGCATCACATTCTCTGCCCCATCAGACAGTCCATGAAATGTAGGAAGCCCAACGTCATACGCCATGTCTCCCCTCCAAAAGCCCAAACATTATCTCCAAAACAGATCCCAATCGGCCAACACCCTCACCAGGCACACTCTTGCTTCAGGTACCATATAGCCCAGATGCTCCTACCTACGGCCAAGCCGCAAGCGTTACCCAAACACTAGAAGCTTATCTACTATACATAACCTTCAACAGGTAAACGACTAATGTCACAGTACACCTTTGCATTCCCCTAGTCTACTGAATTCGCCCACCTCCTAACTAGGATTCTCTACCAACAGCCTTCAAGCACTCCCAAGCCAGAGAACATGGTTATCTATTAATCGCGCTTCTCACGAGAACCGAGCTACTCAACGTATGAGTGTTATAGGTTATTGCCCTCAGGCGCATACTTTCCCCCTAACCGCCGAGCTCTACTTGCTCTTTTGCGCTATTGGTTGTAACTTCAGGACCATAACTTGGATCACTCCCTCCTACTTGCTCTTCACTGATACAAGTGGTCGGTTGAATACTCCTCCCTAACTTCATTACCGCGGCATACCGACCTCCTACACTTGTTTTTTTTTAGCGTCCTTTCAATAAACCCTTCAAGTGCGTAGCAGGAGATATCTTCCTCTTGACATGTCCATCACATGACCGCCGAACATATGAATCCCCTAACACCCAGAATGTCATGGTTTGACGGATAAGGTCGTCGCAAACTTGGCACTGATGCACTTTGACCCCATTCATGGAGGGCGCGCTACCTACCTCTAGACAACAGATAGTGTAATGGTTGCCGGACATACAAATTATTTTATCAATTACTAGGAATTGTCATTCAAACTCTACTTTATACATTTCTTTTTTTTATCTTGATATTTTTATTTTTTTTTCATTAAATAATTAAACCACATATCCCTAGATTATCCAAACCACTCATCATCAATACTTTCAACCAAACTTCCTCTATATTTTCTGCTACCAAAAATAACGATTAACCATCATCATCATCCCACATCATCACTATGCAAACACAGAACAACCCCTAAAACTCACCCCATTCTAAAAATCAAACAAAAACATAAACCACAACATCAAATAACTAACCACAATTCCCCTAGTCCTTGTAGCTTATAAAAAGCATGACACTGAAGATGTCAAGATGGCTGCCACACACACCCAAGGACAAAAGACTTAGTCCTAACCTTACTGTTAGTTCTTGCTAGGTATATACATGCAAGTATCCGCGCCCCAGTGTAGATGCCCTGGACACCCTAACTAGGTAGATAGGAGCGGGTATCAGGCTCACCACAACCGTAGCCCAAGACGCCTTGCAATTGCCACGCCCCCACGGGTACTCAGCAGTAGTTAATATTAAGCAATGAGTGTAAACTTGACTTAGCCATAGCAAATCTAGGGTTGGTAAATCCTGTGCCAGCCACCGCGGTCATACAGGAGACCCAAATTAACTTTATAACGGCGTAAAGCGTGGTCACATGCTATCCAAGTAACTAAGATTAAAAAGCAACTGAGCTGTCACAAGCCCAAGATGCCAATAAGGCCTCCTACCAAAGAAGATCTTAGGACAACGATTAATTGAACTCCACGAAAGCCAGGGCCCAAACTGGGATTAGATACCCCACTATGCCTGGCCCTAAATCTTGATGCTTACCCCTACTAAAGCATCCGCCCGAGAACTACGAGCACTAACGCTTAAAACTCTAAGGACTTGGCGGTGCCCCAAACCCACCTAGAGGAGCCTGTTCTGTAATCGATGATCCACGATATACCTGACCATTCCTTGCCAAAACAGCCTACATACCGCCGTCGCCAGCCCACCTCCCCTGAAAGCCCAACAGTGAGCGCAATAGCCCCACCACGCTAGCAAGACAGGTCAAGGTATAGCCTATGGAATGGTAGTAATGGGCTACATTTTCTAGATTAGAACATCACGGCAAAGGGGTATGAAACAACCCCTGGAAGGCGGATTTAGCAGTAAAGTGGGACAATCGAGCCCTCTTTAAGCCGGCCCTGGGGCACGTACATACCGCCCGTCACCCTCCTCGCAGGCGCCCCCCCCCCCATAACTAATAAGCCACGCAGCCAAAGATGAGGTAAGTCGTAACAAGGTAAGTGTACCGGAAGGTGCACTTAGGATACCAAGACGTAGCTTAACCCAAAGCATTCAGCTTACACCTGAAAAATGTCTGCTAACATCAGATCGTCTTGATGCCAAACTCTAGCCCAATCGACATGACCTGGAATAACAAAGCTACTCCATACAACTCAACTAAAGCATTCATCAGTCCAAGTATAGGCGATAGAAAAGACACCATTGGCGCGATAGAGACCACGTACCGTAAGGGAAAGATGAAATAGCAATGAAACTTAAGCTATAAACAGCAAAGATCAACCCTTGTACCTTTTGCATCATGGTCTAGCAAGAAAAACCAAGCAAAATGAATTTAAGTTTGCCACCCCGAAACCCAAGCGAGCTACTTACGAGCAGCTATTATTGAGCGAACCCGTCTCTGTGGCAAAAGAGTGGGATGACTTGTTAGTAGAGGTGAAAAGCCAACCGAGCTGGGTGATAGCTGGTTGCCTGTGAAACGAATCTAAGTTCACTCTTAATTCTTCTCCAAGGAAACCTCACAAACCCTAATGAAGCGAATTAAGGGCTATTTAAAGGAGGTACAGCTCCTTTAAAAAAGAATACAATCTCCACGAGCGGATAAGTAATAACCCTCCAACCTTACTGTGGGCCCTCAAGCAGCCATCAACAAAGAGTGCGTTAAAGCTCCGTACCACAAAAATACAAGAACCTCATGACTCCCTCCCCATTAACAGGCTAACCTATACCCAAATAGGAGAATTAATGCTAGAATGAGTAACCAGGGTCCTCCCTCTACGACGCAAGCTTACATCCGTACATTATTAACAAATCCACAATATACGACTAATCAAACAAGCACAGTATTAAACAACTTGTTAACCCGACAGAGGAGCGTCCATTAAGAAAGATTAAAACCTGTAAAAGGAACTAGGCAAACCCGTCAAGGCCCGACTGTTTACCAAAAACATAGCCTTCAGCAAACCTAAAACAAGTATTGAAGGTGATGCCTGCCCGGTGACTCACGTTCAACGGCCGCGGTATCCTAACCGTGCAAAGGTAGCGCAATCAATTGTCCCATAAATCGAGACTAGTATGAATGGCTAAACGAGGTCTTAACTGTCTCTTACAGGCAATCGGTGAAATTGATCTCCCTGTACAAAAGCAGGGATAAACCCATAAGACGAGAAGACCCTGTGGAACTTTAAAACCAGCAACCACCTCAAAACACACACTCACCCACTGGGTTTACTGACACACGAGTTACTGGTCTGCGTTTTTCGGTTGGGGCGACCTTGGAGCAAAGCAAAACCTCCAAAAATTAGACCACACCTCTAAACTGAGAGCAACCCCTCAACGTGCTAATAGCACCCAGACCCAATACAATTGATCAATGGACCAAGCTACCCCAGGGATAACAGCGCAATCTCCTCCGAGAGTCCGTATCGACGGGGAGGTTTACGACCTCGATGTTGGATCAGGACATCCTAGTGGTGCAGCCGCTACTAAGGGTTCGTTTGTTCAACGATTAACAGTCCTACGTGATCTGAGTTCAGACCGGAGTAATCCAGGTCGGTTTCTATCTATGACGAACTCTTCCCAGTACGAAAGGATAGGAAAAGTGAGGCCAATACCACAAGCAAGCCTTCGCCTTAAGTAGTGAAAGCAACTAAACTACAAAAGGCTATCACACCACATCATATCCAAGAAAAGGATCAGCTAGCGTGGCAGAGCTCGGAAAATGCAAAAGGCTTAAGTCCTTTAACTCAGAGGTTCAAATCCTCTCCCTAGCTTAACCCTACACACCCCATGGCTAATCACCCCCTCCTGATCAATCTTATTATAGCCCTCTCCTATGCTCTCCCAATCTTAATTGCAGTAGCCTTCCTCACACTGGTAGAACGTAAAATCCTAAGCTATATACAAGGTCGAAAGGGCCCAAATGTCGTCGGCCCCTTCGGACTCCTGCAACCCCTAGCAGACGGAGTAAAGCTTTTTATTAAAGAGCCGATTCGACCATCAACATCTTCCCCAATCTTATTCATTGCAACCCCAATACTAGCTCTACTTCTAGCAATCTCAATCTGAACCCCACTACCTCTTCCATTCTCCCTTGCAGACCTCAACTTAGGCCTGCTTTTCCTACTAGCTATGTCCAGCTTGGCGGTATATTCTATCCTATGATCCGGCTGAGCTTCAAACTCAAAATATGCCTTGATCGGATCATTACGGGCGGTAGCCCAAACAATCTCATACGAAGTCACTCTAGCCATTATTCTCCTCTCTGTCATCTTCTTCAGCGGCAACTACACCCTCAGCACTCTTGCAGTCACCCAAGAACCTTTGTACCTAATTTTCTCTTGCTGACCCCTCGCCATAATGTGGTACGTCTCTACACTCGCTGAGACTAACCGTGCTCCTTTCGACCTAACAGAAGGAGAATCAGAACTAGTATCCGGATTCAATGTAGAATATGCAGCAGGTCCCTTTGCACTCTTCTTTCTAGCTGAATACGCCAACATCATGCTCATAAACACATTAACTACCATTCTCTTCTTCAATCCAAGCTTCCTTAACCCCCCTCAAGAACTATTCCCCGTCATTCTGGCTACAAAGGTCCTGCTCCTATCAGCAGGGTTCCTATGAATTCGAGCTTCCTACCCGCGATTTCGATACGACCAATTAATGCACCTACTATGAAAAAACTTCCTGCCACTCACGCTAGCCCTATGTCTCTGACACATCAGCATGTTAATTTGCTACGCGGGCCTACCTCCCTATCTAAGATCCCAATGGAAATGTGCCTGAATATTAAGGGTCACTATGATAAAGTGAACATGGAGGTGCACCAACCCTCTCATTTCCTACTACTTAGAAAAACAGGAATCGAACCTGCACTAGAGGAATCAAAATCCTCCATACTTCCTTTATATTACTTTCTAGCAAGGTAAGCTAAACAAGCTATCGGGCCCATACCCCGAAAATGATGGTTCAACTCCTTCCCCTGCTAATGAATCCCCAAGCAAACCTAATTTTCATCACCAGCTTACTCCTAGGGACAACCATTACCATCTCAAGCAACCATTGAGTCATAGCTTGGACTGGCCTCGAAATCAACACCCTCGCTATCCTCCCACTAATCTCAAAATCTCACCATCCACGAGCTATCGAAGCTGCCACTAAATACTTCCTGACCCAGGCAGCTGCCTCTGCCCTTGTCTTATTCTCCAGCATGACTAACGCATGACATACCGGACAGTGAGATATCACCCAACTCACCCACCCTACATCTTGCTTAATTCTCACTTCAGCAATTGCAATAAAACTAGGACTAGTGCCATTCCACTTCTGATTCCCAGAAGTACTTCAAGGTTCTCCCCTCATTACTGGCCTTCTCCTGTCTACTATCATAAAACTTCCCCCAATTACACTACTCTACATAACCTCATCCTCGCTAAATCCCACTTTCCTAGCCACCCTTGCTATCCTATCAACAGCCCTAGGGGGATGAATAGGCCTTAACCAGACGCAAATCCGAAAAATCCTGGCCTTCTCCTCCATCTCGCATCTAGGCTGAATGGCAATCATCATCATCTATAATCCAAAACTTGCTCTCCTTAACTTCTACTTATATGCCATAATAACTGCAACCGTCTTCCTCGCCCTAAACACAACCAAAGTGCTAAAACTGTCTGCCTTAATAACTGCCTGAACTAAAGCCCCATCTTTAAGTACAATACTACTCCTAGCCCTACTCTCTCTCGCAGGACTTCCCCCCTTAACAGGATTCCTACCCAAATGACTCATCATCCAAGAACTAACCAAACAGGACATGGCTCCAGCAGCCACACTTATCTCCCTCCTTTCCTTACTAAGCCTATTCTTCTACCTACGTCTGGCATACTGTGCAACAATTACACTTCCCCCACATACCACAAACCACATGAAACAATGACGCACTAACAAGCCAACTAACGTCACCATCGCGATTTTAACCACTATGTCCGTCGTACTCCTCCCCATCTCCCCTATGATCCTCACTATCGTCTAAGAAACTTAGGATTACCCAAACCGAAGGCCTTCAAAGCCTTAAACAAGAGTTAGACCCTCTTAGTTTCTGCTAAAGTCCGCAGGCTGCTACCCTGCATCCCCTAAATGCAACTCAGGTGCTTTAATTAAGCTAGGACCTTCTAACCCCCTAGGCAGATGGGCTTCGATCCCATAATTCTATAGTTAACAGCTACATGCCCTAACCAACAGGCTTCTGCCTAAGGCCCCGGTGCATATCTAACGCACATCAATGAGCTTGCAACTCACTATGAACTTCACTACAGAGCCGATAAGAAGAGGAATTTAACCTCTGTAAAAAGGACTACAGCCTAACGCTTATACACTCAGCCATCTTACCTGTGACATTCATTACTCGATGATTATTCTCAACCAACCACAAAGATATCGGAACCCTGTACTTAATCTTCGGCGCATGAGCCGGGATAGTAGGTACTGCCCTAAGCCTCCTAATTCGAGCAGAACTAGGCCAACCTGGAGCCCTTCTAGGAGACGACCAAGTCTACAACGTGGTCGTCACAGCCCATGCTTTTGTAATAATTTTCTTCATAGTCATACCAATTATAATCGGAGGGTTCGGAAACTGACTAGTCCCCCTAATAATTGGAGCCCCAGACATAGCATTTCCACGAATAAACAACATAAGCTTCTGACTACTTCCCCCATCCTTCCTACTCCTCCTAGCATCTTCTACGGTTGAAGCGGGTGTGGGTACAGGCTGAACAGTATACCCCCCATTAGCTGGCAACTTAGCCCACGCCGGAGCCTCAGTTGACCTAGCAATCTTCTCTCTGCATCTAGCCGGTATCTCCTCAATCTTAGGGGCCATCAACTTCATCACAACAGCAATCAACATAAAACCCCCCGCTCTATCACAATACCAAACCCCCCTATTTGTATGATCTGTCCTAATCACTGCAGTCCTACTACTCCTGTCACTCCCAGTACTAGCTGCAGGTATTACAATACTCCTTACAGACCGCAACCTCAACACCACATTCTTCGACCCCGCTGGAGGAGGAGACCCCATCCTGTACCAGCATCTCTTCTGATTCTTCGGTCATCCGGAAGTCTACATCTTAATTCTCCCAGGATTCGGAATCATCTCCCATGTGGTGACATATTATGCAGGTAAAAAAGAACCATTCGGGTACATAGGAATAGTATGAGCTATGCTATCTATTGGATTCCTAGGATTCATTGTCTGAGCTCACCACATATTTACAGTAGGAATAGACGTTGACACCCGAGCATACTTCACATCTGCCACTATAATTATTGCCATTCCAACAGGCATTAAAGTATTCAGCTGACTGGCTACACTCCACGGAGGCACAATCAAATGAGACCCACCAATGTTATGAGCCCTAGGGTTCATCTTCTTATTCACCATCGGAGGACTAACAGGAATTGTACTAGCAAACTCCTCATTAGACATTGCCCTACACGACACTTACTACGTAGTAGCCCACTTCCATTACGTCCTCTCCATAGGAGCAGTGTTCGCAATTCTAGCAGGCTTTACCCACTGATTCCCCCTATTCACCGGGTATACCCTCCACTCAACATGAGCAAAAGTACACTTCGGTGTGATGTTCGTAGGTGTAAACCTGACCTTCTTCCCCCAACACTTCCTAGGCCTTGCCGGCATGCCACGACGATACTCAGATTACCCAGACGCTTACACACTATGAAACACTATCTCCTCAGTGGGATCCCTCATCTCACTAACAGCCGTAATCATACTAGTCTTCATCATCTGAGAAGCCTTCGCATCAAAACGTAAAGTTCTACAACCAGAACTAACAAGCACGAACGTCGAATGAATCCACGGCTGCCCGCCTCCATTCCACACATTCGAAGAACCCGCCTTCGTCCAAGTTCAAGAAAGGAAGGAGTCGAACCCCCATATGTTGGTTTCAAGCCAACCGCATAGACCACTTATGCTTCTTTCTCATAAAGAGATGTTAGTAAAACAATTACATGGCCTTGTCAAGGCTAAATTGCAGGTGAAACCCCAGCACATCTCCTCCCAAACATGGCCAACCACTCACAACTTAATTTTCAAGACGCCTCCTCACCTATCATAGAAGAATTAATAGGATTCCACGACCACGCCCTAATGGTTGCACTAGCAATCTGCAGCCTAGTCCTCTATCTTCTGACTCACACACTCACAGAAAAGCTTACATCAAATACGGTCAATGCACAAGTAATTGAACTTATTTGAACAATCCTACCAGCTATGGTCTTAGTTATGCTCGCCCTGCCGTCCCTACGAATCCTCTATATGATGGACGAAATCAACGAGCCCGACCTAACTCTAAAAGCCATCGGCCACCAGTGATACTGAACCTACGAGTACACCGACCTTAAAGACCTGACATTCGACTCCTACATAATCCCGACAGCAGACCTTCCCCTAGGCCACTTCCGCCTGCTAGAAGTCGACCATCGAGTCGTAGTCCCTATAAACTCCACCATCCGAGTTATTGTCACTGCCGATGACGTTCTACACTCATGAGCCGTCCCTAGCCTAGGTGTAAAAACCGATGCAGTCCCAGGCCGCCTCAACCAAACCTCCTTCTTCGCTTCCCGACCAGGTGTTTTCTACGGACAATGCTCAGAAATTTGTGGAGCCAACCACAGTTTCATACCAATCGTAGTAGAATCCACCCCACTTGCCGACTTTGAAAACTGATCTTCCCTAATTCCATCCTAATCATTAAGAAGCTATGAACCAGCATTAGCCTTTTAAGCTAAAGAAAGAGGGACACCCTCCCCTCCTTAATGATATGCCTCAACTAAACCCCAACCCATGACTTTTTATCATGATCACTTCATGACTCACCTTCTCCCTAATCATCCAACCTAAACTCCTGTCATTCGTATCAATAAACCCTCCCTCTAACAAACCACCCGTCACTCCAAGCACTACCCCCTGAACCTGACCATGAACTTAAGCTTCTTCGACCAATTTTCAAGCCCTTCTTTACTAGGAATCCCCCTAATCCTCATCTCAATAACATTCCCAGCCCTCCTACTTCCATCTCTAGACAACCGATGAATCACCAACCGACTCTCAACCCTTCAACTATGATTCATCAACTTAATCACAAAACAACTAATAATACCCCTAGATAAAAAAGGTCACAAATGAGCTTTAATCTTAACATCCCTCCTCATCTTCCTCCTACTAATCAACCTTCTAGGCCTACTGCCCTATACATTTACCCCAACCACCCAACTATCCATAAACTTGGCCCTAGCCTTCCCCCTATGACTAGCCACCCTCCTAACAGGACTACGAAACCAACCCTCCGCCTCACTAGGCCACTTACTACCAGAAGGCACTCCCACCCCACTAATCCCCGCCCTTATTCTAATCGAGACAACAAGCCTACTCATCCGCCCACTAGCACTGGGCGTACGCCTAACAGCCAATCTCACAGCAGGCCACCTCCTCATCCAACTTATCTCCACAGCAACCATAACCCTATTCTCTACAATACCCCTAGTCTCAATCCTAACCTTACTAGTTCTATTTCTACTAACCATTTTAGAAGTAGCAGTGGCGATAATCCAGGCCTATGTATTTGTGCTCCTACTAAGCCTCTATCTACAAGAAAACATCTAACCCCCAATGGCACACCAAGCACATTCCTACCATATAGTAGATCCCAGCCCCTGACCCATCCTAGGAGCAGCCGCTGCTCTAATTACTACCTCAGGCCTAACAATATGATTCCATCACAATTCTCCCCGACTCCTTATTCTAGGCCTAATCTTAACCATCCTTGTTATATTTCAATGATGACGTGACGTTATTCGAGAAAGCACATTCCAAGGTCATCACACCCCTACCGTACAAAAAGGGCTACGCTACGGAATAGTACTGTTCATTACATCAGAAGCCTTCTTCTTTCTAGGCTTCTTCTGAGCCTTCTTCCACTCAAGCCTCGCCCCCACACCCGAGCTAGGCGGACAATGACCGCCCGTCGGAATTAAACCCCTCAACCCCATAGATGTACCTCTCCTAAACACTGCTATCCTACTGGCTTCCGGAGTTACTGTTACATGAGCCCACCACAGCATCACAGAAGCTAACCGAAAACAAGCAATCCAAGCTCTTCTACTGACAGTCCTACTAGGATTCTACTTCACCGCCTTACAAGCCATGGAATATTACGAAGCTCCATTCTCCATCGCCGATGGGGTCTACGGCTCAACTTTCTTCGTCGCTACCGGCTTTCACGGCTTACACGTAATTATCGGCTCTACATTCCTACTAGTATGTCTCCTACGCCTAATCAAATACCACTTCACATCAAACCACCACTTTGGATTCGAAGCAGCCGCCTGATACTGACACTTCGTAGACGTCGTATGACTATTCCTCTACATTTCTATCTACTGATGAGGATCTTACTCTTCTAGTATATTGATTACAATCGACTTCCAATCCTTAAAATCTGGTTCAAACCCAGAGAAGAGTAATAAACATAATCTTATTCATACTTACTCTATCACTGACCCTAAGCATCCTCCTAACAATATTAAATTTTTGACTTGCCCAAATAACCCCAGACTCGGAAAAACTGTCACCATATGAATGCGGATTCGACCCCCTAGGATCTGCTCGACTCCCCTTTTCAATCCGCTTCTTCCTAGTAGCCATCCTCTTCCTCCTCTTCGACCTAGAAATTGCCCTACTCCTACCCCTACCATGAGCCACCCAACTACAATCTCCAACTACTACTCTAACTTGAGCCTTCACCCTGATCCTACTCCTCACCCTAGGGCTAGTATATGAATGAACACAAGGAGGACTAGAATGAGCAGAATAACAGAAAGTTAGTCTAACTAAGACAGTTGATTTCGACTCAACAGATTATAGCTTCTACCCTATAACTTTCTATATGTCCTACCTACACTTAAGCTTTTACTCAGCCTTCACCTTAAGCAGCCTAGGCCTAGCCTTCCACCGAACCCATCTAATCTCAGCCCTACTCTGTCTAGAAAGCATGATATTATCCATATACATCGCTCTAGCCATATGACCCATCCAAATACAATCACCAACTGCCACTATCCTGCCCATCCTCATATTAACATTTTCTGCCTGCGAAGCAGGCACAGGACTAGCTCTGCTAGTAGCCTCAACTCGAACCCACGGGTCCGACCACCTACACAACTTCAACCTCCTACAATGCTAAAAATCATCGCCCCAACTGCAATACTCCTTCCCTTAGCCATCCTCTCTCCACGCAAATACCTATGGACCAACACTACACTATACAGTCTCCTAATCGCCACCATCAGTCTCCAATGACTCACCCCAACATACTACCCAAATAAAGGACTAACCCCCTGAACAGCTATCGACCAAATCTCCTCCCCCCTACTAGTGCTCTCGTGCTGACTTCTCCCCCTCATGATCATAGCAAGCCAAAATCACTTAGAACAAGAACCCACTATCCGCAAACGAGTTTTCACCACAACAGTAATCCTGGCTCAACTATTTATCCTCTTAGCCTTCTCTGCCTCAGAACTGATACTCTTCTACATTGCATTCGAAGCCACCCTCATCCCCACCCTTATTCTCATTACACGATGAGGAAGCCAACCAGAACGATTAAACGCTGGAATTTACCTACTATTCTATACTCTCGCCAGCTCACTCCCATTACTAATTGCCATCCTCCACCTCCATAACCAAATCGGCACATTATACCTCCCCATGCTCAAACTCTCACACCCCACATTAAACTCTTCTTGGTCTAGCCTAATCGCAGGCCTAGCCCTTCTACTAGCCTTCATAGTGAAAGCTCCCTTATACGGACTACACCTATGACTCCCCAAAGCCCACGTAGAAGCCCCCATTGCAGGCTCCATACTACTAGCAGCCCTCCTCCTAAAACTCGGAGGCTACGGAATCATACGAATCACAATCCTAGTAAACCCAACATCAAACAACCTACATTACCCCTTCATCACCCTAGCCCTATGAGGCGCCCTAATAACCAGCGCCATCTGCCTACGTCAAATCGACCTAAAATCACTAATCGCCTACTCATCTGTCAGCCACATGGGATTAGTCGTAGCCGCAACCATAATCCAAACTCAATGAGCCTTTTCAGGAGCTATAATCCTAATAATCTCACATGGACTAACATCCTCCATACTCTTCTGCCTAGCCAACACCAACTACGAACGGACTCACAGCCGAATCCTACTACTCACACGAGGACTACAACCCCTCCTGCCACTCATAGCCACCTGATGACTCCTAGCCAACCTAACAAACATAGCCCTACCCCCAACAACAAACCTCATAGCAGAACTAACCATTGTAATCGCACTTTTCAACTGATCCGCCTTCACAATTATCCTAACAGGAGCTGCAATTCTACTTACCGCCTCATACACCCTATACATACTAATAATAACACAACGAGGTGCCCTCCCATCCCATATCACATCAATCCAAAACTCCTCCACACGGGAACACCTCCTCATAGCCTTACACATAATCCCTATAGCACTTTTAATCCTTAAACCTGAACTAATCTCAGGCATCCCTATATGCAAGTATAGTTTCAACCAAAACATTAGACCGTGACTCTAAAAACAGAAGTTAAACCCTTCTTACCTGCCGAGGAGAGGTAAAACCAACGAGAACTGCTAACTCTTGTATCTGAGTATAAAACCTCAGTCTCCTTACTTTCAAAGGATAATAGTAATCCAATGGTCTTAGGAGCCACTCATCTTGGTGCAAATCCAAGTGAAAGTAATGGATCTTTCACTAATCCTAAACACATCCATACTCCTAACCCTAACAATCCTCTCTACTCCAATTCTACTCCCTCTCTTATCCAATAACCTCAAAAACACCCCCAACACAATCACAACCACAGTCAAAACTTCCTTCCTAGTCAGCCTCGTTCCAATAACAATCTACATCTACTCCGGAACGGAAAGCCTCACCTCCCTCTGAGAATGAAAATTCATCACAAACTTCAAAATCCCCATCAGCCTAAAAATAGACTTCTACTCTCTCACTTTCTTCCCAATTGCGTTATTCGTATCATGATCTATCCTACAATTCGCAACATGATACATAGCCTCAGACCCCCATATTACAAAATTCTTCACCTACCTACTATTCTTCCTAATTGCAATACTCATCCTAATCGTCGCCAACAATCTATTTGTCCTATTCATTGGCTGAGAAGGGGTAGGAATTATATCTTTCCTACTAATCAGCTGATGATACGGCCGAGCGGAAGCCAATACTGCCGCCCTGCAGGCTGTACTCTACAATCGAGTCGGAGACATCGGACTCATCCTATGCATAGCATGACTAGCCTCCGCCACTAACTCCTGAGAAATCCAACAACTCCCCACCCCCTCCCAAATTCCTACACTGCCCCTACTAGGCCTAATCCTAGCCGCAACCGGAAAATCCGCCCAATTCGGCCTTCACCCATGACTCCCAGCTGCAATAGAAGGACCAACCCCTGTATCCGCCCTACTCCACTCCAGCACAATAGTAGTAGCCGGAATCTTCCTACTCATCCGAACCCACCCCCTATTTAACAATAACCAAACCGTGCTAACCCTATGCCTATGCTTAGGCGCCCTGTCAACACTATTCGCAGCCACATGCGCCCTCACTCAAAACGACATCAAAAAAATCATTGCCTTCTCCACCTCAAGCCAACTAGGCCTAATAATAGTCGCCATCGGACTAAACCTCCCCGAACTAGCCTTCCTCCATATCTCCACCCACGCATTCTTCAAAGCCATACTCTTCCTATGCTCAGGCTCTATCATCCACAGCCTAAACGGCGAACAAGACATCCGAAAAATAGGAGGACTACAAAAAATATTACCCACAACTACTGCATGTCTCACTATCGGTAACCTCGCCCTAATAGGAACACCATTCCTAGCAGGATTTTACTCAAAAGATCAGATCATCGAAAGCCTAAGCACATCCTACCTAAATGCCTGAGCCCTAGTCCTAACCCTCCTAGCCACATCATTCACTGCAGTATACACAATCCGCATAACCACATTAGTACAGACCGGCTTCGTTCGAATTCCTCCCTTAACCCCAATAAATGAAAACAACCCCGCAGTGACTTCCCCCATCACCCGTCTTGCACTAGGAAGCATTATAGCAGGATTCATCATCACTTCATTCATCATCCCCACAAAAACCCCTCCAATAACCATACCACTATACATCAAAGTAACCGCTCTAATCGTAACAGCCCTAGGAATCGCTTTAGCACTAGAAATATCAAATATAACTCAAACACTCATCCTCACAAAACAAACTCCCTTCTCAAACTTCTCCATATCCTTAGGATACTTCAACCCTCTAACCCACCGCCTGAGCATGACTAACCTACTCAGCGGAGGACAAAACATCGCCTCTCACCTAATTGACCTCTCCTGATACAAAATACTAGGCCCAGAGGGACTAGCTAGCCTACAACTGAAAGCAACCAAAGCCGCCACCACCCTCCACTCAGGCCTAATCAAAGCCTATCTAGGATCATTCGCCTTATCCATCCTCATCATTCTTCTATCCACATACAGAACCAACCAATGGCCCTCAACCTTCGTAAAAACCACCAAATCCTAAAAATCATCAACAACGCCCTAATTGACCTCCCAACTCCATCAAATATTTCAACATGATGAAACTTCGGATCTCTATTAGGCCTCTGCTTAATTACTCAAATCATTACAGGTCTTCTGCTAGCCATACACTACACAGCAGACACCAACCTAGCTTTCTCTTCCGTCGCCCACATATGCCGAGACGTACAATTCGGCTGACTCATCCGCAATCTCCATGCAAACGGAGCCTCCTTCTTCTTCATCTGCATCTACTTCCACATCGGCCGAGGACTATACTACGGCTCATACCTAAACAAAGAAACCTGAAACGTCGGAGTTATTCTCCTTCTAGCCCTCATAGCAACTGCTTTCGTAGGCTACGTCCTACCGTGAGGTCAAATGTCATTCTGAGGAGCTACCGTAATCACAAACCTATTCTCAGCCATCCCCTACATCGGACAAACACTAGTCGAATGAGCCTGAGGCGGATTCTCCGTAGACAACCCCACACTAACCCGATTTTTTGCACTCCACTTCCTACTCCCATTCATCATCGTAGGACTCACACTCGTCCATCTCACCTTCCTCCATGATACAGGCTCAAACAATCCACTGGGCATCCCCTCAGATTGCGATAAAATCCCCTTCCACCCATACTACACCATCAAAGATATCCTAGGATTCGTGCTAACACTTTCCCTACTCGTCTCATTAGCTCTATTCGTCCCTAACCTCCTAGGAGACCCAGAAAACTTCACACCAGCTAACCCATTAGTCACCCCTCCACATATTAAACCAGAATGATATTTCCTATTTGCCTACGCCATCCTCCGATCCATCCCCAACAAACTAGGTGGTGTATTAGCTCTAGCCGCCTCAATCCTAGTCTTATTCCTCATGCCACTACTCCACACATCAAAACTACGATCAATAACCTTCCGCCCTCTATCTCAAATCCTATTCTGAACCCTAGTCGCTAACATCCTCATCCTAACCTGAGTAGGCAGCCAACCAGTAGAGCACCCCTTCATCATTATTGGGCAACTGGCCTCATTCACCTATTTCGCAATCATTCTAGTCCTATTCCCCCTCGCGGCCGCTCTGGAAAATAAATTACTCAAACTCTAATTAACTCTAATAGTTTATAAAAACATTGGTCTTGTAAACCAAAGATTGAAGACTAAACCCCTTCTTAGAGTTGCCTCACCCCATATCAGGAAGAAAGGACTTAAACCTTCCTCTCCAACTCCCAAAGCTGGAATTTTCTACTAAACTACTTCCTGACCTTACCACTAAACAGCCCGAATTGCCCCCCGAGATAACCCCCGCACGAGCTCTAACACCACAAACAAAGTCAACAACAACCCCCACCCCCCAAT